ATACCATATGAAGATGCGGAAGAGATAGGCATTCCCTTTCCGCCTAAATACTTGCCTAACTGCTTGAATATAACAGCATGGGTTGTTACTGCCCAACCCCAGTTGCGCATCGCGCGGAAATACTTATATCTCCTCCGGAGTAGACAGGTGATCATTTTCCTAGTTCCTAGCAAGTGATTCCGGGTGTGAAAAGACAAATACAAGCTAGATAGGATAATGTCAGGATCAATTACCGAAGAAGATATAACTATTTCGTAAGTTGCAGAGACAGGCTAGTTGGGACAGCAGAACTGGCTTCTCAGAAAAATCATTCGAAAAAAGAGGGAGTTCGCGTCACAAGAAGAGAAGTGAATCTAGAATAAAGTATTCCGTGTGATCCCGATAATAGGATCTATTAATATACCCGATAGGATTGATGCTAGTGCACGAATGATCATAGCTATTTCAATAGAACTTTTTGAAATTGATGGAGAAACTAATGAATTTTGTATAGAAGTTGTGGATGCATCGCTACTCCCATTCTTCCCAGTGAACATTAATTTAATTATTTTAAGATAATAGTAGATAGAAATTACACTTGTGACGAGCGCTACCAGAACTGATGGGTACGAACCAGCTTTCCATCCATGCCAAAAGAGATAGAGTTTACCAAAAAAACCGGATGGTGGAGGGATACCCCCTAGGGATGGTGAACGTAAAACCGGAGAGAATGTTAGAACAGGATCCTTCATGTATAATCCCGCGTAATCCCTAATATTATCAGTTCCGGTTCGTAAACCGAATGAGGTGATACAAGCAAAAGTTCCCAGATTCATGAGTATATAAATAAACGTATAAGTTATCATACTTGCGTAACCGTTCTCCGGGTCTGCAGCAAGTACTCCAATCAGAAGATATCCAATTTGGCTTATAGAGGGATAAGCTAGCATACGTTTCATACTTATTTGAGTAATGGCAATTAGATTTCCTAATATCATGCTAGAAATAGCTAATAAGCCTACCACGATATGCCACTCATTAGATAAATATGGAAAAGTTAGACCGAAGAGTCGCGTAAATAAAGCTGGAGCTGCTACTTTAGAGGTAACGGAGAAAAAAGCAACGACTGGTATAGGAGAGTCAGAGTCGAAAAGAGGATTTACGATCTTTCCGCTCATTCAGAACCGTGCATGAAATTCTTACTTCACATGGCTCCTGGTTCATAAGAGATTCATAACTGATTTTGCTCCCAGAACCCTCCTCGTGTATGTTTCAAACCCATTCTTCTTTGAATAATTTATAATCATTCAATATGGGGATTAATTGTTAACTTCTCGAGGAATCCCTCATCATTTGTTTGAATTACCCACCAGCAGTTTCGTCTCGAAATCTTTCTTGCTTGTTTGCCCTTCTTCATTTTTCAACGGAATCCTTTCAACAACTGCTTGTTGAGTTGCTAGGCACACGTCGGGGCGGGAGAGACAAATTGCGACTTTTTTCGTTCCTAGTAAGCACACATTTATTTATTTTTTATTTTTCAATTTTGACATATCTTA